GCATTCTAACGAATCCCTAGGGAATTTGTAAGAAATTCTTTTCTTTTTTAATATCTAATTTTGTATTAACAAAATTAGATATTAAAAAAGAAATCCGAAGCTAAAAACAAGAGAAGAATAAAAATAAGTAATAATAATGGATTATCATACATATATTTCATGTAGAAAGATGCATAGGCCCGTTTATTTAGTTCTACATTCCTTGCGCTTAGTATATATACTCATTTAGTATACTTAGTATACTTATATACAATTATATAAGTATACTTAATATACATTTATATACGAATTAGAATATGATAATAATTAGAATATGAATTCTAATTATTATAGGATATCCTTATACCAATAACAGGTACAAATATTAAATCGAGGTACCCTTTCTATGACAATTCTCAACAGCTTTCCCTCTATTTTTGTGCCTTTAGTGGGCCTAGTATTTCCGGCAATGGCAATGGCTTCGTTATTTCTTTATCTTGAAAAAAATAAGATTTTGTAAATCCGATCGGATCAAGGTCAAATCTCGTCTAGTTTTTTTCAAGACTTAGCGATGACGGATATCCATTTAGTAGAATAGTGTATAAGACTAAGAGGCGGCTTTCCCCGAACATAAACGAAGAGCTCTTATGCATGTGTAAACATGATATATAGGTACATAAATTCTATCTATTTTGAACAAGAGGCTGTGATCCGAACTCATGTCTGCAATGAAAGTCAATGGTACCAATCTACAGGGACTTATATGAAGGGGATACTCTTATTTTATTCTACCTCACCAATTCGATGAATTATTGCTAAGAGCTCACGTCCAAATAGTACTAGTTGATGAGAGTTACTTCGGAAATACAAAAAGTAAACTAAAATGGATTTGGTTTTGGTTATTTCCCCAATTCCAATAAAATGCAACTGGAGCTAGTATGTATGAGTTGGCGATCAGAATATATATGGGTAGAATTTATAGCGGGCTCTCGCAAACCAGGCAATTTCTTCTGGGCCTTTATCCTTTTTTTAGGCTCATTAGGATTCTTAGTGGTTGGAATTTCTAGTTATCTTGATAGGAATTTGCTATCTTTATTTCCGTCGCAGCAAATCAATTTTTTTCCACAAGGGATCGTGATGTCTTTCTACGGGATCGCGGGTCTCTTTATTAGTTCCTATTTGTGGTGCACAATTATATGGAATGTAGGTAGCGGTTATGATCGATTTGATACAAAAGAGGGAATAGTGTGTATTTTTCGTTGGGGATTTCCTGGAAAAAATCGCCGCATCTTTCTACGATTCCTTATGAAAGATATTCAGTCCATCAGAATAGAAGTTAAAGAGGGTATTTATGCTCGTCGTGTCCTTTATATAGAAAGCAGAGGCTTGGGGGCCATTCCCTTGAATCGTACTGATGAGAATTTGACTCCGCGAGAAATTGAGCAAAAGGCTGCGGAATTGGCCTATTTCTTGCGTGTACCAATTGAAGGATTTTGAAAAATGAACTGAAGAATAAACGCTTTCTTAGCAGGAGGAAACCCCCACGAATCCATTTTTCTTTAGCAAAACGGACTTGATTGAAGTTTCTTCCGAACGACCTGTTGGACCAAAGCAAACGTGTACGGAACAGCCATAATCTAAAACGAAACCCTTTTCTTTTATACTTTCTTTTGTCTTTACTACTGACCAAAGAATTGGATCTCATAAAATGAGGACTTTTCCGTCTTTTTTTTTTCACTCATTTTTGATCATCACAATATTCTTCAGAAAATTCTCTCAAATATTCCTTGGACTATGCTCGGGGACGGGGCTGGGGAGCCCGCTAATTTTTTTTTGCGAAATATTCGAAAGTTTCATTTTTAATAGAAGGTAAGTTCTTTCATTTCGAAATGCGACTAATATTTATTTTTTGAATTTGAATCTTTCGGGCATTCATCGAAGGGGGGAATCACTTCGAATATTTGATCAATTGAGATATCCGGAAACCCTATTTTTTTTTATTATTTCTTGCTTCAAATTCAAATTTGAATTTGAAGCGAGAATTCGCGGTGGATTCTTCTTCGATTTCTGTAGGTTTGCTACACTCGGTTCAAGGACTAACCGCCGAATCCCAACTAAAAAAAAAAAGACTCGATTTATAGGCGCGATACCTTGTAATCGAACTCATGCTTGATAGAAATATTAGACGCATAGAATCAACAAATGAGGTGGGTTCATTAACAATTCACAGATGAAAAAATGACAAAAAAGAACGCATCCATTCCCCTTAGATATCTTTCATCTATAGTATTTGTAGTATTTTTGCCCTGGTGGATCCCTCTCTCATTTAATAAAAGTCTGGAATCCTGGGTTACTAATTGGTGGAATACTAGTCAATCCGAAACCTTTTTGAATGATATTCAAGAAAAGGCTATTCTAGAAAAATTCATAGAATTAGAGGAATTATTTCTCTTGGACGAAATGATAAAGGAATTTCCGGAAAGACGTCTAGAAAAGCTTCGTATAGGGCTCCAGAAAGAAA